ATTTGCACATTTAGATGCTACTACCGTACTATCAAGAGGATTGGCTGCCAAAGGTATTTATCCAGCAGTAGATCCTTTAGATTCAACGTCAACCATGCTTCAACCTCGGATCGTTGGTGAGGAACATTACGAAACCGCCCAAAGAGTTAAGCAAACCTTACAACGTTACAAAGAACTTCAGGACATTATAGCTATCCTTGGGTTGGACGAATTATCCGAAGAGGATCGTTTACTCGTAGCAAGAGCGCGAAAAATTGAGCGTTTCTTATCACAACCCTTTTTCGTAGCAGAAGTATTTACCGGTTCTCCAGGGAAATATGTTGGTCTAGCAGAAACAATTCGAGGATTTCAATTGATCCTTTCCGGAGAATTAGATGGTCTTCCTGAACAGGCCTTTTATTTGGTAGGTAATATCGATGAAGCTACCGCGAAGGCTATGAACTTAGAAATGGAGAGCAATTTGAAGAAATGACCTTAAATCTTAGTGTACTGACCCCTAATCGAATTGTTTGGGATTCAGAAGTGGAAGAAATAGTTTTATCTACTAATAGTGGTCAAATTGGCATATTATCAAATCACGCCCCTATTGCCACAGCTGTAGATATAGGGATTTTGAGAATACGCCTTAACGACCAATGGTTAACGATGGCTCTGATGGGTGGTTTTGCTAGAATAGGCAATAATGAAATCACTGTTTTAGTAAATGATGCGGAGAAGGGTAGTGACATTGATCCACAAGAAGCTCAGCAAACTCTTGAAATAGCGGAAGCTAATGTGAAAAAGGCTGAAGGAAGGAGACAAAAAATTGAGGCAAATCTAGCTCTCCGACGAGCTAGAACACGGGTGGAGGCTATCAATCCGATTTCATAACTAGTTGGTACGTTCGAATAATAAAAAGAAGTTCTCTTTCTAATCCTATTTAGATTCTGTCGGGTGAATACAATCAAATACAATCAAATACAATCAAACAGAATCCAATTCTGATGTAAAAATTCAAATTCAAAAATGAAATAGAAAAGATACAAAATGAAAAAATAAATATCACTAAAGGTGGGTCGTAAACCTTATTAGATACCATTGACTCTGGTATCTAATAAGTTTTACCTACTATTGGATTTGAACCAATGACTCCCGCCGTATGAAAGCAGTACTCTAACCACTGAGTTAAGTAGGTCATTTATCATCCCAAAGAGAACCAAATGAAACCCATCCTGTCGATGGATTATAAATATCATTTTACTTATAAGCAATACTAATCTAAGGAATACCACTCAAAGAGATCAAAGATTGTTGATGTTGGATCATGGAATATTTATCTTGACAAGAATTTATCTACATGGTAAAATATGTATCACAAGCACAAAGGGCTATAGCTCAGTTGGTAGAGCAACTCGTTTACACGCGCGCCAATGTTTTTCAAGGGGGTTCATCATACAATCAGAAAAATTGATCTTGTTGAGAAATAAATGTCTTACTCCATAACTTTGAGGGAACCATAGCCTGACAAAAGGTTCGGTCCAATTTGGACGCCCATTTAGGAGGTGCCAAACAGACCCATCATTGATTTGAGATCTTGATAAGGTGAATACCCAGTCTATTCAATGCTAGGCATAATGAGTATAAGGACCTCAAAAAAATCTCTTTTCGTCATATGAACTTTAAGGTGTATGAAGTTTCATATTTGATTTTTTAAGTAGAACGATAGAGACTTCATTTAACTTAGGTTGATCTAGGCCAGAGACAGACCTACGTCAAGATAATCCCACCCTTGAAACACTTTGGTAATGCTCCCAAATAATGAATCAGAGCACATGGAGCCATTTCCTTATCTTTTTTTCTGTCAAGAAAAAAATGGCAGACTAACTGATATTTATATCAGTTAATGAAAGAGCCCAATGCAAAAAAAATGCATGTTGGGTCTTTGAAACAGTTCAGATCATTTTAATAATAATAAGTTTGATCTGTTTTACCGAGAAGGTCTACGGTTCGAGTCCGTATAGCCCTATAAAAATGAAAAAAAAAAAATTGTATAATTTTAATTTCTTCATTATTATTTATTGCTTGTAACTAAGTTAAATCCAATTATTCCTATAAGTTTACTCACGGCAATCGTTTAAGCAGATGAAAGAAAAAACGCATATCAATGGATCCAATCTATATTTATTTTTTCAATTGCAGATAAACAAACCAACCTTTCGTCATTAATCTTCGGAGGCGAATTACATATTCATATCCACAATAAAAGAATTAGTGAGACTTCCTTTCTTTTGATATCCCCAATCTTATTGAATTTTGTTGAATTTTGGAAGTCAAATCATTTCACGGACCTGGTGAAATGAAAAACTACGAAGAGGAATTCACATGGATTTAGGAAGGGCCTGCTGTATTTGTGTACAAGCTAAAGTTTTTTGAAAAACGAATATCTTTGGTCACTTTCATTGTCAAATAGGCTTTTCCTTCGTATACCTTACTTACCTCGACCTAGCGAAGCACAACACAA